TTACGCACTTATTTAAAAACGAATAAACCTCAGTTCCAAGAAATCATATCCTCTACCAAGACATTAACCGCTGAAGCAGAAAGCTTTTTGAAAGAAGGTATTCAAGAGCAACTGGAACGTTTTCTACTTCAGGAGAAATTATAAAAAAAGAAAAGAAATGGATCATTCTTATTTTTGATTCTTTAAGTAAATTTTATTCTTTAAATGTAATTTTTAAGAAATTCTATAACTATAAATAGAAGTATATAAGTTAAGTATATATATAATAGAAAGAAGTATATAACTAATATCTGTTTATTATTAAATCTTAAAACATTCAGAATTTCTTTCTTATTCTATTTCTTATCTTTTTTCTAAATAGAATAAAAATATATTATATATATAATATATATAAATGGAAATAATATATAAATATCAATATATTTATATCTATATTGATATTGCGTCCAATAGGATTTGAACCTATACCAAAGGTTTAGAAGACCTATGTCCTATCCATTAGACAATGGACGCTTTTCGCTTCTTTTGACTAAAAAAAAAGAATGTGCGAAATCTTTTTAGCAATTGTGTATTGAATTCACTTCAATACACAATTGCTATTAGACAATTCTAATATAGAAAATTGTCTCTAATAAAAAAAAGGGGCTATTTAGAATTTAGAGCGGGTAGCGGGAATCGAACCCGCATCGTTAGCTTGGAAGGCTAAGGGTTTTAGTCGACGTCGATTGATCATTTTTATATTTTTAACGTCTCTAATTCAAAACCGAACATGAAACTTTGGTTTCATTCGGCTCCTTTATGATGGATGGAGAAACTCCCAAATAAAAAAAGACGGGAACGAAATCAAAATAAAAATTCGACCCATAACATCTATGTTAGCTTTTTTTTCCGTCTGGGTAATTTCACAGAAAATTTTGCTTTCTAGATGATCCTTCTAGAAGATAGAAAAGGAGAACTCGAACAATCTTTCTAGTTACTTCGTTCTTTATTTCTATTTAACGGAATCCTTAGGAAAAGTATTTTGTTTCCACCGAGCTAAAACAATATAATATGTCGATGTCTTTAGTAAACTAAAGTTCTCGTTTAATAGCTATTTTGCTTCAATTTTTTCTATACCAAATAATGAATAGAACTGAAGATTTAGTTACGATTAGAAAGAAACTTTTCGAGCTTTATCCATGGATCCTCTTGTTATACTTATTGAATTGTAAATAGTCATCCAATTCAAAAAATTATGTTTCGGAATTTCATAATCCAAATTTACAATTGATTAGAGTCTTTGGATACAAATTACGAGAATCTATAATCTTCCTTGAATCTTGCATTGAAAGGTAAAGGACTAAATCCTTTTAAGAAATAAAGTTTTTGATCGGAAGATTAATCAAACCGAGAGACCCTTTAACTATTAAAGGGGTTAAAGGAACGAATCACACTTTTACCACTAAACTATACCCGCTACAATGCAATTATTGCATATAAATTGACCTTTTGTCGAACAAAGTAATCGGGAGTGTAATAAAAAAATCTGAAAAAAAAAAATTAGAAAATTCTAGCGTTGACGCGTAGACTTAATAAAATTAGTAAAAGCGGATTCCATTTTTTTTTTTTCAATTTCAGATCTTTTTTGTCTAAAAATCATTGGATAAGTCTTTTTAACTTTAACAAAAAAAGGCCCGGCTGGGGACTGACCAGGCCAGGCTATTAAAATAAAAAAGATCTTTTACTTGTGTTTGGACGAGACAAAATAAAAAAAGGATTCTCTATTTCTATTATTGTGGTTTTATTTATTTCTCTTTCGAGTTCGAGCCTTTTCTTTTTTTCTTTATCTAATCTTTATCTACATTTTTTATGTAAATAGAATTACTGAGAAAGTTCTATAAAAAAAGTTATATAATAGTATAGTAATATATATATATTTTTTAATATATTATATAAATAGATGATATATATTTATATAATAAAAAAGAAATTATATATATATAATAAAATATAGAAAATGAAAAAATATATAATATTTTATAATATAAAGAATAATCTATACAAAAAAAGAAAGTTTTTGAAGAATAAAGTGGAGAAGGTTTTTTTCAAGCCTTTTTTTCTAATGGAACCTAATAAGTATCCCTTTTCGATTAGGAGAGATGGCTGAGTGGACTAAAGCGTTGGATTGCTAATCCATTGTACGAGTTAATCGTACCGAGGGTTCGAATCCCTCTCTTTCCCTTTCTCCTTTTGATAATGTGTAATAGATAAAATCCTAATAAAATTCGAACATTTCCACTAACTAATTAAATAAAGCAATAAAAAACCTTTCTTTTTTATTCTTCACGTCCCGGATTACGTCCTGGATCATTAGATAGGAATCCAAATATGAAGAGAGAAACAAAGAATATAACTACAGTGTATACAAAAAGTTTGAGAGTAAGCATTACACAATCTCCAAGATCTTAACTTAAAAAAAAAAAAAAAAAGAGAATAGATTCTCTATTTTTATACCAAATATCTAATTTTAATACCAATAAATCAAGTGATTTATTTTTTTTCTAGAAAAAAAATAAAAAAAAAAGTTTCAGAAAGTCATTTGTAATAAGATAATAGTCGAGTCTTTCATATTCAAACAGATTTGCATACCAACATCTAGATAGTTTTTTTGATGAACTCGAATCTAATTAGGTTCTTTCATTTAGGGAAAAGAGGATAAAATTGAGGAAATAGAATGATCCAGATTTAGTATGGTTACCAAAAAAATTCAATGTTTGAATTGAAAGTTGGTTCAGACGTCAAGATTTTTTTGATCTTTTGAATTGTTGGAAGAAAAAAAATACTGAATTTTTCTAAGATAGTATTAAGAATTTCATCGAAAACTTACAGCTGCTTGCCAAACAAAGGCTAAGAGAAGAAAGAAAAGAGGTATTACGGGCATAACATCTACGATTGGATTCAAAAAGGCGTAGGCCTCCGGCAATTTGGCGACTAAAAAAGTGCTTGAAAAAAGGGCAGAATTAAAACAAATACAGATCAAATTAAATATATTAAGCATAACAAAAATTGGTGTTCTTGTGGATAATTTAATTTTGATTGAGTTATTAATATATTTTTTATATAAGGAAAAAAATAAAGAAAGATAGTCTAAAAAGACTTTGTTGAATTTACTCAATCAAAAACCCTTTCATTCTCTTATGAGAATTAAAGAAATAATATTTTCATACAATATCTTAATTGAATTCTATGTAATGATCAATAAAGTCAGTTTGATTTGCTATCTACACGTGTAAAAACTCTAGCACCAATGTAATCGATATTTAATTTGGGCTTAAATTGAATTGACGAACAACCAATAGGAATATTACTCTTTTAGTAGTCTTGAATAAAAATCGAAATGGGGCGTAGCCAAGCGGTAAGGCAACGGGTTTTGGTCCCGCTATTCGGAGGTTCGAATCCTTCCGTCCCAGAGTACAGTCATTACGGAATCACTCTTCTATTGCCTTTGTACACCATCTTTCTCTTTCTGTTTAAAAATCCAATATTTTTTAAGAATAAAATATTGAAATGAAAAGAAGAATCAACTTCTTTTTCATCATTTCAACCGAATTAAAAAAAATCTATATATTTATATATATAAATATAGATTTCTATTCAAATTTAGATTTGACATATATACAATCTAATATGGGATTCATTTGAATTCTGACTGAACCTTTTACGCGTAAATTCACTATTCCATTCATAGAGAAAGAAAAAGTATAGATTACGATATACTGACTGAACTATGACTATTCATGATTCCAAAATTGAATCAATTACACAAACTAGAGGAATGTTATGGTAAAACTTCGTTTAAAACGATGTGGTAGAAAGCAACGTGCGACTTGAATTGAAGGACATGATCTGCTGTGGATTTTTTGATCCGCCACTTTTTATATAGGAATATAGGTGCTCTTGGCTCGACATTTTGTATTCTATTTTACTAGAGTCCTACACTTTATTTGAATATAAAAAAGAGTACAGGCTGGAGCTCGAGGAGAATAGAAAGTTTTTATTCCTTTCGCAGGAGTAAGGATCTAGGGTTAGTGCGAATTAATAAGTTGGAACAACTTCGTAAGTCTTTTTATTTTTATATTGAAAAAAAAAGTCCTTTCAAGCAATTTTACAATGGAAAAGGAAATTTCTTAAAATTGGAAAATTCTTTGAATCAAAAGTCTATCATGCGTGAATCAAGCGTTTGTATGATTCTTTGATAGAAAGAAAAGAAATCATAAACAAAATAAGGGGCTTGTTGCTGCCCTTTTTTAATAAAACGACTCAAGATCACCGAAGTCATGTCTAAACCCAAAGATTCAAAGTAAGAATAAAGAATCCTGAAACAAGGAAATCCCGTTTTCAATTGTTTGAACAACTAGATCAGAATGAAGAATTTAAATTTATTCTAAAAAATGAGACAAACAAAAAAAGGGTTAGAGACTACTCAATAAAAAGAGTACTTAAGGATTCTCTGTTGAGATATTTGAGAGTTATTTAACTTGAGTTACGAGAGTACGAATGTTACGAATGCTTTTTATGGAAAAAAAGATTTAGGGTTTCAATACTGGCTAATTTATTTCATTTTTTTATTAATCTATTTAATATTTGAATTTTATACAGAAAGTTAACTTCTACTCATTGAATTATTTTCTCGAGCCGTACGAGGCCAAAGCCTCTTATACGTTTCTAGGGGGGGGGTATTATTCATATACATCTATCCCAATGAGCCGTTTATCGAATCGTTGCAATTGATGTTCGATCCCGAAGAGAAGGAAGAGATCTTCGGAAAGTGGGTTTTTATGATCCGATAACTAATAAAACTTATTTAAATCTTCCTGCTATTCTCGATTTCCTTAAAAAAGGCGCTCAACCAACAAGAACAGTTCATGATATTTCAAAGAAAGCAGGAATTTTTACGGAATTTAAGTCTTAATAAAACGAAATTTAATTAATCAAATATAAAAAAGAGGATGTGAAAGACTCGTATATAGCTTGGTATCAAATTTTATCTACTTTTTTCTTTCCTCCTCTTTCGCTTCCATCATATTTATTTGGATTTATTAGAATTTCGATTTATTATTAGTATTCGTCCTAAAGTACGAATACTAAAAAATACCTTGCTAACAACTACTATGTTTTATAATCATAAACAAATTTATGAAAATAATTTGGGATCTATAGAAATTCTAATTTTTGTATAAATAAAAAATTTTACTGTATAGAAATAGAAAATAATACTGTATAGAAAATAATATATTAACTCTGAAATAAAATTATTATATATATTAATATATTATTTTCTAAATAATATATATAGATTCTTAATTTTTATATGAATAATTTATTCATTATTCATAAAAAATTAAAGGCCATAAAAAATGGGTCTAAAAAAGTATAAAAAGATTTGAGATTACCCTACCTGGCTTAATTTTCATTTATTCTATGAACTAACAAACCAAGAGGTTAAGCTTTTTTATTTATTTTTTCTTTTTTTTTTCGCTATATTAAAAATTCACAATCATATTGACAACAGTGTATCGACCAAATATAATTCTCTCATAGATAAATGGATCTATTTATCCCTGACGCACACATGACTGGATTTGTCTTTTTTTTATTCTGGTTGTATCTACATATTTGCAGTACTTTCTTTTTTTGTTTTTGGGGGTTGCTAACTCAATGGTAGAGTACTCGGCTTTTAAGTGCGACTAGCATCTTTTACACATTTGTATGAAGAAAAGGATTCGTCCAGATCTGCGGTAGAGTTTGTAAGACCACGACTGATCCTGAAAGGAATGAATGGAAAAAATAGCATGTCGTATCAAGAGAGAATTCAAATAACATTTTTTTGCTTGCCTGATCGGTACAACCTTGTTTTCGGTGTCGACAAAAAAAAAAGGAATTCCAATTTGGGTCGAGTGAATAAATATAAATGGATGGATAAAAAAAAAGTTTTCCTTATTCCAGGAAAAAAAAAGAAACGAGTTTCCATTCGTAATTTGAAAAATTACCCGATCTAATTAAATGTTAAAAATAGATTAGTGCCTAATACGGGTATGGGAAGGTATTTTTTTCTTGCGTGTTATTATCAATTTTTTCATGAGTCCTAATTATTTTTTCCCTAGTCCGTTTGGGTTAGGTTCGAGATGGATGTGTAAAAGAAGCAGTATATTGATAAAAAAAATATATATATATTTCCAAAATCAAAAGAGCGATTAGGTTAAAAAAATAAAGGATTTCTAATCATCTTGTTTTGTTATTCTATAATATAACGAACAGAAATCTATTAAAGATAGAGAATCCGGTTAGCAGTCTACCTGTTTATGAGGTAGGTATCTATTGCTTTCGTAATGTAATACCTTATTTTGACTGTATCGCACTATGTGTCATTTCAGAACTCAAGAAAATAAAGACTTTACTTTCAGTTCAAATCGAATTTCAATCCAAATGGAGAAATTTCAAGGATATTTAGAGTTCGATGGGGCTCGGCAACAGAGTTTTCTATATCCACTTTTTTTTCGGGAGTATATTTATGTACTTGCTTATGATCACGGTTTAAATAGATTAAATAGAAATCGCTCTATTTTCTTGGAAAATGCGGATTATGAGAAAAAATATAGTTCACTAATTGTGAAACGCTTAATTTTTCGAATGTATGAACAGAATCCTTTGATTATTCCCACTAAAGATTTGAACCAAAATCCCTTTTTGGGGCATACCAATCTTTTCTATTATCAAATGATATCGGTTTTATTTGCATTGATTGTAGAAATTCCATTTTCCCTAAGATTAGGATCCTCTTTCGAAAGAAAACAATTAAAAAAATCTTATAATTTACAATCAATTCATTCAATATTTCCCTTTTTAGAAGACAAATTATCACATTTTAATTATGTGTTAGATGTACTAATACCTTACCCCATCCATCTAGAAATCTTGGTTCAAACCCTACGTTACCGGGTAAAAGATGCCTCTTCTTTGCATTTTTTTCGGTTCTGTCTATACGAGTATTGCAATTGGAAGAATTTGGATATTAAAAAAAAATTCATTTTTAATCCAAGATTTTTCTTGTTCTTATATAATTCTCATGTATGTGAATACGAATCCATCTTTTTTTTTCTACGCAAGCGGTCTTCGCATTTACGATCGACATCTTATGAAGTCCTTTGTGAACGAATTTTATTCTATGGAAAAATACAACATTTTTTAAAAGTCTTTGTTAATAATTTTCCGGCGATCCTAGGGTTGCTCAAGGACCCTTTCATACATTATGTTAGATATCACGGAAAATGCATTCTGGCAACAAAGGATACCCCGCTTCTTATGAATAAATGGAAATATTATTTTGTTAATTTATGGCAATGTTATTTTTCCGTATGGTTTCAATCGCAAAAGGTCAATATAAATCAATTATCTTTAGATAATTTAGAATTTCTGGGTTATCTGTCAAGTTTGCGATTAAATCCTTTAGTGGTACGTAGT